TTGAAGGTAATGTCAGAATTTTATATTTCTAGATATAATTCCTTCATCTATTCACTTGATCTTTTTTCTATCCATCTTATATCAATAAGATAGATTAAGGGGCAGTAGTAGAGAAAGTTATACAAAGCTATATACGAGTCATCCCCCCCTCGTTTTTTGTATTTCATTGATTGAATTTGAATTTCGTTTGATTAAGACGAAGTTCCGTAAAAACCTCCGCTTTCTTTGAAATATCATGAACAGTTCCTGTAGGTTGAGCTCCTTTTTCAAGGAAATATAGAATAGCAGGAACATTTGAATAAGTTTGATTCTTTATCGGATCATAAAAACCCACTTTCCGAAGATCTCTTCCTTCTCTTCGGGATCGAGCATCAATTGCAACGATTCGATAGACGGCTCGTTGGGATAGATGTAGGTGAACAATACCCCCCCCCCCCTAGAAACGTATAAGAAGTTTTCTCCTCGTACGGCTCGAGAAAAAATGATTCAAAGTTATGTCGATGTATAGAATTCCAATGGCAAATAGATCTATAAAATCATCAAATTCATTAGACTATGATTTAATTTAAGTCCTTTTTTTTGTTCTTCTTTCCCCAAAAATATAAAATCATTCGTACTCATAACTCAAGTTGGATAACTCTCAAATAGCTCAAAGGACAACCCTTAGGCATTTCATTTATTGAGCGGTCTCTAACCCCCTTTTTGTTTGTCTCGTTTAAAATCTATTGTATTCGTCATTCTGATCCTAATCCTAGTTTTTGAGACAATTGAAAACGGCGTTTCCTTGTTCCGGGATCCTTTATTTCTGTTTTAAATCATTGGGTTTAGACATTACTTCGATGATCCTTAATCCTTTCAAAATGGCAGCAACATACCTTTTTTTTGTGATTTATTTTTATCAAAGAATCATACGAACGGTTGATTCCCGCACGATACACTTTTGATTGAAAGTGTTCTACAAATTCAAACAAATTTTCTTTTTGGATTTTAAACTTGCTTGAATTGTATCCTTTCGTCTATATCGAAGATATACTTACAAAGTATTTCCAACTTCTTGATTGGCACTAACCCTAGATCCTTGCCCCCGAGAAATGAATCAATACTTTCTACTCGAGCTCCATCATGTACTATTTACATTACAACCCAACAAAAAAAGAAAAGAGGGGTTCTTCTAGTGGAGCAGAACAAACGATGTCGAGCCAAGAGCACCTTCATTCGTATATAACTATATAATAAAATTTGAATATAAGAAAATGGTGGGTGTAAAAATCCACAACTGATCATGTCCTTCAAGTCGCACGTTGCTTTCTACCACATCGTTTCAAACGAAGTTTTACCATAACATTCCTCTAGTTTGGAGCCGGTATGTAATTGATTCAATTATGGAACCATGAATAGTCATTGTTTTAGTCGGTACATAGTAATCTATACTTGTTTCTTTTTTTTTATGGATGTGTAGATATTTTTCTGAAGATGTCTCATCAAGAATTCAACTTAATCCCGTATTTTATTGTATGAATGCAACATTTTTTATTAGATTTTCTTATATCTATAATCTAGATAGATTATCTATCTATAAAATGATTTATATTTTTATATCTTTTATACCTATAAAATTACATATAAATATAAAATTAGATATTCTAATATCTATAATTTATCTATAATATATCTATAATATATAAATAGTATAATAATAGAATATCTATAATATATAAATAGTATAATAATAATAGAATATCTATAATTATATATATATTATTATAAATATTCTAAAATAATTATAGATATGATAAAATATAATATTATTATATATTTTATAATACATAATATAATAGACATTTATATTTATATATTTATAAAAATTTTTATAAAAATCAAATTTATATAAAAATAAAAGGATACAAATATAAAATAAATGAGTTATTTTTGAATCTGCATCTTCAAGTGACACAATAGGATAGATTCATCAATCTAATACTTCTTCAAGTACGAAAGACTAATCTAATAATAAATCATTACAAATATTTAATTGAAAAAATTGACTACTTCGACATCATTACATCATTATTTGAGTTGAATAAAGTTTTACAAACAATAAAAAAAACCGCATTTGATCCTTATAAATAAGAGAGATAAATCCATGTTTCGTTTTGAACTGAACCAACAATGATTTAAAGCAAATAGATAGATCAAAAACAAATCCAATTTCTCTTCGTTTTTTTTCGTGAAGAAGATTTAGATCCTTATTCTTTCATATGATTGATAAAATAAGAACCGAAAGAATAGGAGATTTCTGTATCTTAGACTGAACAATTGTTACTGAAAGTAATTATGGATATTCTATGTGAAATATTTTAATTTAAAAAATTTTAAAGATCATAAATCTTTTTCACGAAAATCGAAACCTCATTGTCGCTGAAATAGAACGATAACAAATACATACATCTAAAAATTTCCTTCCTCATTTTTTAGGTATTTTGTTATATTTTGTTTGACTTGAGGTTCAGTAATCTTTCTGTAATTTTTCCATAAGAATCTTTCCATAAAGTAAAAAGTAAATAGAATGTATGAATTGCCCCGTCTGAATTGTTACATAGATTTACAATAATAGATTTACAATAATTCATTAGAGCCAAAGACGAAATACCTAAAACTGAGGTTCAAAGAAAATGGATTTGTTACATATGTAACTTGATTGTTTGTTAATGAGATTTGTACAGACACCGATATTGAAATTGATACCTTCCACTACTGATCTATTTACTGATCTATTTCACAAATAATATGGGATGATGAATCATAAATAAAAAAAAAGATCCTCTTTTACGGGATGCTAGACTATCTTGTCTAGGTACAAAGCCAAACGAGTCTTTGTTCCTATTTTTATTTTAGTTTCCCCTAACCTAGCCTTAAGAGATTTAATCCCATTAATTGAATTCCATTAGTACCAAGAAAACCCTCTTGTTTATTTTTTAATAAAACAATCCACAGAGAATTAATAATTAGGCTACCTCATTTAAGGGATAGGGAATAATAGATAGGGAATATAGAGGCTTTTCTTTCGGATTTCGATCTAGAATGCATCATTGAGAATGCAAATGGATATGAGACGTAAGGTTTTTCTAAGTAACTAACCTTCAATATGAAGGGGATGGGCATAGAATCAAAGGCCCCTCCGACTTTTAAAGCAATCTTTATTCTGATATAATTGGTATGCTCTGGGACGGAAGGATTCGAACCTCCGAATAGCGGGACCAAAACCCGTTGCCTTACCACTTGGCCACGCCCCATTTAGATTTCTAGTCGACACTAATAAACACTAATATTGTTATTAGTCGTTCGTCAATTCCAGTCCAAATATTTATGGAATAGATTAGATTGTTGCTAGGATTTTGACACGTATAGACATAGAATTAAACTGAATTTATTGATCATTACATATAATTCAATTAAGATATTTATGAAAGTATGATTTCTTCTATTCTCTTTTGAGACTTGAAGTATTCTTGATTGGGTTAGTTAAAAGAAAAAGAAGGATTTTTTGGTCTACCCTACTTTATTCTTTTTTCCCTTATATCAATACCATATCAATAACTCAATCAAAATTCAATTATCTCCAAGAACAAAATGTTTGTTATGCTTAATATCTTTAGTTTGATCTGTATCTGTCTTAATTCTGCCCTTTATTCGAGTAATTTTTTCTTCGCCAAATTGCCCGAAGCCTATGCTTTTTTGAATCCAATCGTAGATGTTATGCCAGTCATACCTCTGTTCTTTTTTCTCTTAGCCTTTGTTTGGCAAGCCGCTGTAAGTTTTCGATGAAATATTTAATACTGCCCTAGAAAAATTCATGATTTCTTCGAGAAAAAAAATTCTAACAATTGATAAGATTAGAAAAATCTTAGATTATGAACCCTCAATTAAAACATTGAAAGTCAAAGTATCGGATAGTCGCAATAAATCTGTATCACCTCATTCTAACCCTTTCCTTTTTCCAGTGAAAGGCACTATTAATTAGGGTCCCCCACAATATCTAATTGTGGGTATGAAAGAAAATTTTGGCAATGAAAGACTCTTAATTACAAATGATTTTTTGAAAATGCTTTTCCATTTCTAGAAACTACTTCTCATGTCTTGGTGTCAAAATAGGAGTCAAAATAGGATATGTGGTATAAAAATGGAAAATCTATTCTCTTTTTCCCAAAAAATGATCTTGGAGATTGTGTAATGCTTACTCTCAAACTCTTCGTTTACACAGTAGTGATATTCTTTGTTTCTCTCTTCATCTTCGGATTCCTATCTAATGATCCGGGACGTAATCCTGGGCGTGAAGAATGAAGAATAAAAAATAAAGGCATTTTCCTTACTTGATTTTCAAATTTTCTTCGGATTTTATCTATTCCACACCTTTAACTATGAAAAAGAAAAAGGGTTCGAGAAATTCGAAAGATAAATAAAATATCAATTCATCAATGGAAACGGAAAGAGAGGGATTCGAACCCTCGGTACGAATAACTCGTACAACGGATTAGCAATCCGCCGCTTTAGTCCACTCAGCCATCTCTCCCATACATAAAGTAAAGATTGAAAAAGTCTTTCTTTATCTTTCTTTATTATTTTTTTATCTCTTTTTATTATATAGATATATACAACTTTTATCAGCAATTCCAATTCCATAAAGTAAGGGCTCGAAAAATATATTTCCAATAGAAATATAGAAAAAAAAAGAATCTTTCTTTGAGTTTGTTCAAAAGGGCCTTTTTATTTTATTCCCACGGCCCGGATAGGTACTGACCTATCCAGGCCCTTTTTTGTTCCAATGAATCATAGATAGAAAAAAATTTATCTGATTTGAAAACAAAAATGCTTGTTATTAAAGCAACAACAATAATAAGAAGAACTATTTCCATTCCTATGATATAGAGTCAAAATAGAATCAAAATGTGAGTTCTTCTTATTATTTTATAATTCTTTTTTTCTTGTTTTTTTCTTTACTA